AAAGAATAGTAGAATAATAAATAAGAGTAGGAATTCTCTTATCCCGTCGGAAGGATACCATCTCATAATTATCTATGACTGTTTATGTCTATAGTATGACCACTTGATTTAAAATGGGGGAGGAAGTGGGATAAATGGCCGATACTACTGGAAGGATTCCTCTTTGGATAATAGGTACTGTAACTGGTATTCTTGTAATTGGTTTAATAGGCATTTTCTTTTATGGTTCATATTCCGGATTGGGTTCATCCCTCTAGTCGTAGTAATCGGATGAACTGAGTTGTAGATATGAAAGCGTAAGAACTCGACGGGATCCCTTTTTCTATATATGATATATGATTCAAAGGATCCCGTCGAGTTCTTAATCTTAATATAATAATAATTAGAATACTTTATTTGTACAAATTAAAAAAGGATTCGTTTTTTCTGATATTTCAAATATTTCCAAAAAGTCCATTCTACTTTTTTTCTAGATGGTGTTTTTGAAAAAGTAATTTCATTAATGTATTTAGCACATTTGTTCTTCAAGACTACCCATCGATACTTTCAAATTCTTATTTCAGCAAAGTTGAAAGTTTTTTTTTTCGAAATTGATTGAAAAAGTTCGAATTGCTCCAAAAATTGCTCTTTTTTTGTTTATTTAATCTATTTATTTTATTTAGTATAAACGTCAAAAATTTTATTTATACGTATAAACGTATAAAATAAAAAAGTAAGTTATGATAACCCAGCCAAATAGAAATTCAGAACAGAATAAGAATTAATCTTTAATTAACAACGAATGGGATCAAGAATCATTATTCTTTCAACACAAAAAAAAAGGAATTTTCCAGATCCTTTTTTTTGTGTTGAAAACTAGCCTAGTAAAAAGATTAGGAAGAAAAATAGAGTAATATCTCCCCCCCCCATTTGATTTATTTTATTTTTTGCCTCTTCGTTTACTTATCTTATGCTTCGAATCACATTCTATAAGATTCTATTCGAAAAGATTCTATTCGAAAAGATTCTATTCAAATCAAAAAAGGTAAAGCTATTGATACATTTTGTGACAATTAAATCGGACAATAGTGACCTAATCACATACCTCGAATTTTGATTTCAAAAAAGCGGATATGAAATAGTCTTCTTACCAATACTATATCTTACCAATACTCTACATAGTATGACTAGAAATGAAGTATAAGTAATGCTAAAAATCTGGTAAAAATAAAGACTAGAAAGAAAAAAGATTTTCACAATTTTTTTTATCATACCATACATAATTGAATTGCCAACAAAAATTTTGTTCTTTTTAAGAACTTGAGAAATCCGCCGATCTAAAAATTCATTTCGGACAATTGAACCTTCTCAAACTGTTTCTTTTTAAGAACTAAAAAAATTTGTGCTAAAATAACAGATGTCAAGAAGAACAAAAGGCCTTGGATACGTAATGGGTCTTGAAGTACTATTTCCGCATCACCCTGACCAAATCCCCCCACATTAGGATTACTCGTTAATGGTTGATCAAGTTTGATGGATTCGCCTTCTGAAACAAGAAGCTCCGGTCCGGGAGGTATAATATCAATCACTTGACGCCCCTCTGACGCATCTGTTATGGTTATTTCGTACCCCCCTTTTTCTTTTCGTATGATTTTGCTTACTATACCCGCTGCTGTTGCATTATAAACCGTATTGTTACTCTTGCTCCCGTCGGGATAAATTTGCCCCCTTCCCCTGTTTCCACCTACATATATGGGATATTTTAAGAAGTGAACATCTTTTTTAGTAGCGGGGTCCGGAGAAAGAATAGGAAAGGTAATTTCAGTATATTTCTGACCAGGAACAGGGCCTATCACAAGAATATTTTTTTTATTGGGGCGATAGCTCTGAAAAGACAGATTGCCTATCTTTTCTTTCATCTCTGGCAAAATACGATCGGGGGGGGCTAATTCAAACCCCTCGGGTAAAATAAGAACAGCCCCCACATTCAAAGCTCCCTTTTTCCCATTAGCAAGAACTTGTTTCAGTTGCATATCATAAGGAATTCGAACAACTGCTTCAAATACAGTATCAGGAAGTACCGCTTGCGGAACCTCAATATCCACAGGCTTATTAGCTAAATGACAATTGGCGCATACAATACGTCCTGTTGCCTCACGTGGATTTTCATAACCCTGCTGCGCAAAAATAGGGTATGCATTTGAAATGGATACCTGAGTCATTATATATATGATGAGCGATACAGAAATGGAGCGAGTAATCTCTTCTTTTATCCAAGAAAGGCTCTTTCTAGTTTGCATGGTACAGTCGTTGATCTAAAAAATTTCTACAATAAAATTAGGTAGGTCGCTAGTCTAGTTCTAGTTTCATACCCACGATGCTGCTGTTTTACTGAAAAATCTTTCAGTAAAGTAGAGGAGGAATCCCAATTGCTTAGACGGTTCCATGTATAGCAAAAAAGTGTATATAAATAAGATTTTGAATGTTTTGCTTATGGAAAAAATAACAAAGATTCGAATTGGATAGGTAAATTCTTTTTTAGTCATTCATTGAATGATAAATCACTACAAGTGACGGAGATACACGATTTAAATAACAAAAGATCGAATATTTAAAAATAGTATCCAGAATGACTGGAAAAGTGCAAATAAGACTGGATATAATTAGATCGTTATGAGCAAATCCGAAATCCTTGTAGACAGATCCAATCATGAGTTCCCAAACGCGAGGTGAATGGAATCCTATACAAAAATCAGTTACTAAAAGAATAAAAAAAGCTTTTATTGTGTCACTTAAGTTATATAGAAATTCTTGAACCCAAGAATTAAGAATAATAAGTTCTTCATTACCTAGAATATAATAACCGCTTAGAATAATGAAACAGATTATATTTGTCGAGAAGTGCAAAAACATATGGATACGCTCTTCATTGTACATCTTGATCAATTGGATCGTTTCTTTGTGGATTGTGATAATAAACTTTTGTCGATGTGGTTCCGGATATTCCTTTATCATTTCGTCCAACAAGAAAAGTTCCTCTAATTCTATGAATTTTTCTATAATACTCTTTTCTTGAATAGTATTTAAAAAAATTTCAGATTTACTAGTATTCCCCCAATTAATAACCCAAGATTCCACACTTTTATTAAACGAAAAAGAGATCCACCAGGGTAACAAGACTATAGATGTAAGATATAGAACGGAGATGAATGCTTTTTTTTTTTTCATTTTGTCGTCTGTGAATTGTTAATGAACCCACCTCATTGGTCGACTCTATATTATATGATCGACTATTTCCAGAAGTTCACGGCATGGCCTGGAACCTATAAATTGATTCTTTATTTTGAATTTGTAAATCATTAGTTCGATCCTGAACTTAGAAATAATTCAGAACGAAGTTAAGAAATTTAAGAAAGAGTATACGAATGAAGAAAAATCTTGTTTTCAGATCTCTCAATTGTTCAAATTCAAAATAATTCCCTCTTTTTGTTTTGAAGAATGTTCAAAAAAGTCATTTCAAATTCAGATTTCTAGATGAAATAATTCTGTTATATCAAACTAGCAAATCCAATAGAATATATACCACTAATATATATAAGAAATTGGTCGACCCCCTGCAGTTACCAGACAAATTTGAGAGAAATTTCTGAAGAATATTATTATGTCATGATCAAAAACGAGTGGTAAGTTAAGGGCAAAAAAAGAAAGGTGGATTGACAAAAGAAAGAGAATTTCCAAGATAGGATCTATCGTATCAATATTGAATTCAATATTGAAAAAGATAGAATTTCTTGAGTCTATATCTTAGCTCGAAATGCCTTGTTTTGATCTCGTAGATGGGTCTATTTATTATTCCGATTTCTTACTTATTTTGTTACTGAATTAATTCCATACGCATAAAAAAATTGCGAATAAAAAAGTTTCGTTTTACTCTATTATTTAGTATAAAATTATTTATTATATACTTATTTAGTATATACTCTATTATTTACTATATCATATAATACATGATTAGATTATGTAATACATAATTACAATAAATAATAAAACAAATAAATAATAATTAGAATAAATAGAAGATTTTTTTTTCATCAATACAATAGAATAGTCCGAAGAAATTTCAATTAAGTTAGTAGGCCTATAGAAAAAAAGATTTCTTTTTTCCTTCCTGCTAAAAAAATGTTTATTCTTGAGTTCATTTCAAAATACTTCAATTGGTACATGCAAGAAATAGGCCAATTCCGCCGCCTTTTTCTCAATTTCTCGTGGAGTCAAATTTTCATTGGTCCTAGTCAAAGGAAAGGCTCCCTGACCTCTAATTTCCAGATAAAGAACACGTCGAGGATAAATACCCTCTTTAACTTCTATTTTGATAGACTTAATATCTTTCATAAAGAATCTGAGTAAGATGCGACGATTCTTTCCCGGAAATCCCCAACGAAAAAGAGAGAGTATTCCTTCTTTTCTATCAAATCGATCATAACCACTCCCTATATTCCACGAAATTGTGCACCATAAATACGAGCTAATAAATAGACCGGCGATACCGTAGAAAGACATCACGATGCCTTGTGGAAAAAAAATGATTTGCTGAGACGGAAATAAAGATATCAAATTTCTGCCAAGGTAACTGGAAAGTCCAACAAAAAAAAATCCTAATGAACCTAAAAAAAGTATAACGGCCCAACAGATATTACTTGTTTTTCGAGACCCCACTATAAGTTCTATCCATATATGTTTTGATCGCCAACTCATACTCGATCCAGTTTCATTTTTTTGGAAGTAGGAGACTAGCTCAACTGAATTTGACTTGATTTTGTTTGTTTTCGAAATCACTTTCATCAACTCGCATTACATTTATTCGGATGTCCATTTTTTTTTGTTTTAGGAGTAATTCGTTAGATCTAAAATAAAATTCAAATTGAAATTAAGAATAGGAGCCTGCTCAGAAGATTCCCTATCTCAACACATAGGGATACATTGGCTTTGCATTTTTGTCGAACTCCATTTTGATTTATTTTCAATTTCAAATAAGCCCATTTACTCATATATCATATTTACACCTGTATGTATAAGAATTCTTTTATTTATGTTTGAAGGAGAGGCCGCGCGGTATACCCGCTATACCATTATACCCTATTTTCCTAGATAGATATCTGTCTTATGATCCACGCCTAAGTCGTGAAAAAAAAAAATGAAAAATTTCCCCATCGGATCTAAACTAAAGAATCTTGTTTTTTTGAATATAAAGAAATAAAGAAGCTATTGCAATTGCCGGAAATACTAAACCCACTAAAGGCACAAAAATAGAGGGTAAATTGTTGAAAATTGTCATAGAATGGGCACCTCGAATTATTTAATATTTGTACCTATTTATTATTCAATTTATTATTATTAAATTGTTAGAACTTTTGATTTTTATTATATTGTTATATATATTATTATATTGTTACAACTTATTATTATATTGTTATAACAATTTTTTTATCTTCTTATATTTGTTAGAAAGATATTTTATAATCATTAAAATTTATTAATTTCTCTATAATACTATATATAAAATAGCGGAAGGAATTTAAAACTACCTAAATTAAATGGACTTTGTCATTTTTCTACATGAAATAAATGGATGATAATCCCCTTGTTTTAATCTTATTCTTCTTGGCTTATAACTTGAATTTTCTGAGTTTTTGAATTTGATTTTCAAAATTTCAAATAATTGAGTCTTTAATAATTCAACTTGAATAAAGAGTTTTTTACGTGTATAGCTTATATTCTATATTCCCAAAAATCTAGATTCCCAAAAAAATTTGAAAAAGAAAATAGGATCCAGCAATCCAGCAAGAGGAATTTTTAGTCATTTTTAATAAAAAAAAAGGGGGGGGGATTCTCGGAAGAAATGAAGATATAAAAAAATATACAAGATTCCATTTTTCCTAACCCCCTTTTTTTTGTTTTGCTCGACATAGGTAAGAAGATAAGATTCGTTTTATTTCATTATTATTGTAGTTACTTTTTTTACCTATTTAATTAACTGTTAATTCACTTAAGAGTCTAGTTGATTTAGGATTCAAGGGAAAAAAGCCATGGAGATGAAATAACTCAGTTAAAACGCTTTTTAAAAGATTACGCGGCACGATTAGATCCAATAATCCTTTTTCAAACAAAAATTCGGCTTCTTGTGAACCCTCCGGTACTATCGTATTCAATGTTTGCTCAATTACTCTTTTACCGGCAAATGCAATGTAAGCATCAGGTTCAGCAATAATGATATCCCCCAACATACCAAAGCTAGCTGTCACCCCACCAGTCGTGGGAGATGTAAGAATCGATATCAAAAATAACTTTTTATTCAATTGATACTCATGTAAAGCGGAAGAAATTTTAGCCATTTGCATCAAGCTCAAACTTCCTTCTTGCATGCGCGCTCCTCCGGAAGCACACACTAGAATAAGAGGTAAATTTGTATTGGTAGCATACTCAATCAAACGAGTGATTTTCTCGCCTACTACAGATCCCATACTACCTCCCACAAAACTAAAATCCATGACACCAATTGCTATGGGAATGCCGTTTAATTGACCTGTTCCTGTCTCAACAGCCTCAGTCAATCCCGTTTCTTTTTGACACCATTTCATTTTTTCTATATAAGGATCATCATTTATCTCTATTTCATCGTCTTCTGGAAAGAAGAATATCTCTAGTTCTTCGTCTTCTGGATCTACGACCACTGGTTCATCGTCTTCTGGATTTATGACCACTGGTTCATCGTCTTCTGGGTCTACGACCACGGGTTCATCATTGGATGGACCTCCTAGGTCATTGTTTTTAGCTTTCTTTTTTTTTTTAGCCTCCTCTAGCTTTGTTCTACGCAAACGTGCCCTCATCAGGCTTGCATAGTACTCGCTTTGCGAACGCCTAGACGAATATAAAAACCTCAACACAGGGAATTCCGCTATCTCTTCTGTATCTGTATAAATGAAGGTCTCTAGATCTGAAATGAGGGTCTCTAGATCTGAACTGAAGGTCTCTATATCTTGCAACCGGGGCCACTCATCTATTTGATCAAATTGAATGGGATCTAACGAACGCATTTGTTGATCCATAGGATTCCAAGTATCTGGATCAAGCAAAAGCTTGATGCGCTCCGAACTACTCATTTTTAAGTAAGAATCACAATATTCACAAATATGCATTCTTTCCTTACAAAATTTATGAAAGTTCATTCCGTCGCAAAAATCGCACACAAGCCAGAGATGCTTAAATTTGCTGAGATAGGCACAAATGGAATTTTTAGCGAAATTTGTACTCTCGCTTTCATCACGATTTGCAATTTTACTAAAGATGTCACTAAAAATGAAAGTATAAATCAAATTTATAGCCTCAAAACTTCTAGCCTCACTGAAACTTAAAAAAATATTCTCAAAACAGGTTTTAGAAAGAAGTTTAGAAAGAAGATAGGTTTGAAGAAAGAACGCAATATAACTATTCCAAAACCATCTTATTTTTTTTTTTCCCACA